ATCCCGTTTCCGTACCAACTCAAGATATGCTTATTGGGCTCTATGTATTAACGATCGGGAACCCCCGGGGTATTTGTGCAAATAGGTATAATCAATATAATTATAATTGCAGAAACTATAAAAAGGAAGCTGTTGACAATAATGACTGTAAGTATACAAAAGCAAAAGAGCCGTCTTTTTATAGTTCTTATGATGCACTTGGGGCTTATCGGCAGAAACGAATCCATTTAGATAGTCCTTTGTGGCTCCGGTGGAGATTAGATCAACGCGTCGTTGGCTCAAGAGAAGTTCCCATCGAAGTTCAATATGAATCTTTTGGTAATTCTAATGAGATTTATAAACACTATCGAATAGTGGGAAGTGTAAAAAGAGAAATTCGTTGTATATACATTCGAACTACTGTTGGTCATCTTTCTTTTTATCGAGAAATAGAAGAAGCCATACAGGGGTTTTGCCGGGCCTACTCATAGGCTATCTAAAAAAAAAAATGCTATTAGTGATGTCCATACTCGCGGGAATTCAGGTCTCCCCAATTTCACTGGTATCAAAATTTCTTAATTTCTGTGTGAATCAAGATTGAGGAAAGGAAGTTTTCGAATCACTGACTCAGGCCCATTGTGGAATCTTACTCAGCAGAATATGGAGGTCCTTATGGCAGAACGGGCCGATCTGGTCTTTCACAATAAGGTGATAGATGGAACTGCTATGAAACGACTTATTAGCAGATTAATAGATCATTTCGGAATGGCATATACATCACATATCCTGGATCAAGTGAAGACTTTGGGTTTCCAGCGAGCCACTGCTACATCTATTTCATTAGGAATTGATGATCTTTTAACAATACCTTCTAAGGGATGGTTAGTCCAAGACGCTGAACAACAAAGTTTTCTTTTAGAGAAAAACCATCATTATGGGAATGTACACGTGGTAGAAAAATTACGTCAATCCATTGAGATATGGTATGCTACAAGTGAATATTTGAGACAAGAAATGAATCCTAATTTTCGGATGACTGATCCCTCTAATCCAGTCCATCTAATGTCCTTTTCGGGGGCTAGAGGAAATGCATCTCAAGTACATCAATTAGTAGGTATGAGAGGATTAATGTCGGATCCTCAAGGACAAATGATTGATTTACCCATTCAAAGCAATTTACGCGAAGGGCTTTCTTTGACAGAATATATAATTTCTTGCTACGGAGCCCGCAAAGGAGTTGTAGATACTGCTGTACGAACATCAGATGCTGGATACCTCACGCGTAGACTTGTTGAAGTAGTTCAACACATTCTTGTACGTAGAACGGATTGTGGTACTATCCGAGGTATTTCCGTGAGTCCTCAAAATGGGATGACGGAAAAAATTTTTGTCCAAACACTAATTGGTCGTGTATTAGCAGACGATATATATATCGGTCTACGATGTATTGCCACTCGAAATAAGGATATTGGAATTGGACTTGTCAATCGATTTATAACCTTTCGAGCACACCCAATATATATTCGAACCCCTTTTAATTGCAGGAGTACATCTTGGATCTGTCAATTATGTTATGGCCGGAGTCCTACTCATGGTGACCTGGTTGAGTTGGGAGAAGCCGTAGGCATTATTGCGGGTCAATCAATTGGGGAACCGGGGACTCAACTAACATTAAGAACTTTTCATACCGGCGGAGTATTCACAGGTGGTACTGCCGAACATGTACGAGCTCCCTCTAATGGAAAAATAAAATTTGATGAGGATTTGGTTCATCCCACACGTACCCGTCATGGGCATCCTGCTTTTCTATGTTTTATAGACTTGTATGTAACTATTGAGAGTCGAGATATTATACATAATGTTAATATTCCAACAAAAAGTTTGATTTTAGTTCAAAATGATCAATATGTAGAATCGGAACAAGTGATTGCCGAGATTCGTGCCGGAACGTCCACTTTTCGTTTTAAGGTTAAGGAGAGGGTTCGAAAACATATTTATTCTGAGTCAGAAGGAGAAATGCACTGGAGTACTGATGTGCATCATGTGCCCGAATATCCATATAGTAATGTTCATCTATTACCAAAAACAAGTCATTTATGGATATTAGCAGTAGGTCTATGCAGATCCAGTATAGTGTCTTTTTCACTCCACAAGGATCAAGATCAAATGAATTCTAATTCTTTTTCTGTCGAAGAAAGATATATCTTTGATTTCTCACTGACTAATGATCAAGTAAGACATAAATTGTTGGATACTTTTGGTAAAAGTAAAAAGGATAGTAAAATTCTTGAGTATTCAAAACCTTATCGAATCATATCCAATGGTCATTGGAATCTCATAGATCCCTCTATTCGTCAAGAGAATTCCGATGATTCCTTTGATTCCTTGGCGAAAAAGCGAAGAAATAGATTCGTGATTCCCTTACAATATGATCAAGAACGAGAAAATAAACTAATACCCTCTTTTGGTATTTCTATTAAAATACCTATAAATGGTATTTTACGTAGAAATAGTATTCTTG